TCAATATAATTACCAGGGGTAAGGGCTATAGCTTGTTTCCAATACTCAGCGGCTTGATCAAACCAAGCCTCCGCAATTTCCGAATCTCCCTGTCGAATGGCCTGTTCTCCGCGGTCGGAATAGGTGAGTAAATTCCCTTCCCTTAGAACCGTACTTGAGAGTTTCCTGCCTCATACGGCTCAGCAGTTAATTCTTTTCGTGCCCCATTTTTTTATTAGATCTATTCTTTTTTTTTTTTTTTCTCGAGTTAACAAAAAGAGGATAATTACATGAGTTTCAAACTTGAATTTGGATTAATAAAAAGGGGAATCCGCTTTCTAGTTTTATCTTTTCTCCTACCTTCAGAAGAATAAAGCATCGGCATTTACACTCTCATTAGAATTTTCTGAAAGGTAACTATCTCGGTTTCCTATATCATATACTTTCATATATGATATATAAACTCTCATATATGATATATAAATCTCTATAGAATCCGTGAAAAAGACTTTTCTTCATAAAAAAGAAAAGACTTACTATCTTTGGGATCTGATACTACACCGCTGCTCAAAACTTTAGGGGATCAACTCTATTACATAAGTGGATTCCTAACTTTTCTATCATGATATAAGTAAGCAGTTCTTCTTGTATTGGCCCAAAACCTCGCTAATTGATCTTTACGGTGCTTTCTCTATCAATTAGATCTTTTATCCATAGAAAAAAAAGTATCTAGGCATATCTATTTCTTCATATTTCAACTTCTATGAAGTTTCTTTCTTTGCTACAGCTGATAAAAATCGTTGTTTTGGACGATATATATGTAGAAATCCTTTTTTTTTCTAGTATTTATTAGCGGATTTGCTATTTCTTTTCTTTTTTCTTTCTATAGTGGAGATAGTCGCACGTAATGACAGATCACGGCCATATTATTAAAAGCTTGTGGTAAGAACGGGTTTCGTTCTAGTGCCCGAAAATAATATTCCAAAGCTTTCGTATGTTCTCCGTTACTTGTGTGGATAAGGCCTATGTTATAAAGTATATAACTTCGATCATAGGGATCAATTTCCAGTCGCATAGCTTCATAATAATTCTGTAAAGCTTCCGCATAATTTCCTTCGGATTGAGCCGACATCCGTTACGGTCGTCATTCGGTTCAAAGAATCTCCGTTCCAGAACCGTACGTGAGATTTTCATCTCATACGGCTCCTCCTCTCCTTTATGTGCATAATGATAAAAATACATAGAATAAAAAAAGATTGCAGTATTCTCATTATGAACTGAGCAGGGCTAGTGTTTTTACAATAAATCTCTAGCCAACCTTTCTGTAAAAGATCTTTTCTTAACATCAAGTATGTTGGTACTGGATAAAAAAAAATGGTAACTCCAACAATTTCTTTGTCCTCAACGCCGCTTAATTTCCTGGAATTAGTCACTTCAACAGTCTTCGATGGTTATACGGGTATCCAAAATACGAACGAGATGGATGTTTGTTGTCCCAACCATTCTTCTTAGTCCCGATCCCGATAAGAAAGGGGGGGATCTCTTTTTTAACAAAGTTTTCGTGTTGTTGATTCCTAAACGTAGTGCTTCTTCCCCCATGCCGCCCATTGGTACTAGTGGAGTAGAGTTGACCTAACCCATAAGTATAGGTATAACCTTTCGCTTAATACTATAAATCCAAAATTTAAGCATATGAGGCTGCATTAATCGGGGATACACGACAGAAGGAATTAATTATTTTATTTCCACAAACTTCACCTTCAGCAAACGTAGGTTTTTTTTCCATTTTTTCTTTCTATCCGAAGAATGTGTCTTTCTCCTAACACTGAGAGCAAAAAAAAGGAAAAAAGAATCAAATCGCACCATCTCTGTAATAGGTGAATGCCTCCTTTTCTCCTGAAGTTGTCGGAATTATTTGTAATAAGATATTGGCTACAATTGAAAAGGTCTTATCAATAAAATTTCCATTTATCCGAGATCTAGTCATAGGTAGCAATCCTTCCATTCTAGAATTTAATTATCTCTCGTGAGAAAATAATCCCACAAACAAAGGAATTGTACAATAGAGTACGAAATAACGTAAAAAGGATTCATTAAAAAAAATTGTTTATGAAGGTTTTTTTTTAGTTTTTCTATTTTTCTAGTTAAATTTGATTGTATGTGGCTATCCAAAAAATAGAATATGAATGACTCACTATTCACTCGGTTTCTGGGACATAATCATTATGTAGGAGAGATGGCCGAGTGGTTCAAGGCGTAGCATTGGAACTGCTATGTAGGCTTTTTGTTTACCGAGGGTTCGAATCCCTCTCTTTCCGCACCTTATACCTAATTCATCAATATTATTGACCACAATGTTTCAAATAACAAAGGGTACCATTATTCCAACTTTCTTTGATGTGGATTCTCTATTCCTAATTTCTGGAATACTGCAAATACTGGAAAGAGGGGGCAAGGAATGAAAATCTTCCTACCTGATCCATGTCTATGATAGATGAATGGTAGGGAAAATTCCCGAATC